ACTTTATTGACCTGACCAGGAAAAAAGAAGTTTTTCTATTTTTTATGATACTTTGAAATTGTTAATTGAATGAAAGTCTAATGGGTATGAATTGACGTAGATGCTTTTATTTTATTGGACCACTATCCATTCTTTATTCGTCGAAAGAGTAGTTTAAACCTATCTATTTTTGATATCATTTATCTACTTTGAAACCATTACTATTATAATATATAATATTGAAATCGGTTTTGTTTTCAATCTAAATTAAGCTAGGAGTCTCATTAAGCAACCACTAGTTTGAATTGCCCAAGCAAAAATCTCATTGTTTTAGATCCGAACTAAGCCTTCGTAATTCGTAATTTTTTTGAATCGAATTAAGGGTTTATTCATTGTTTATTTGAGGTAAATTCGAAATTGTTCGAATTGTGTAATCATCAATTACTGACATTGGTAAGCGACCCAAAGCGATTTGATTATAATTCAATTCGTGACGATCATAAGTAGAAAGTTCATATTCTTCGGTCATTGATAAACAATTTGTTGGGCAATACTCAACGCAATTACCACAAAATATACAGATTCCAAAATCAATACTGTAATTAAGCAATCGTTTCTTTCGAATATCAGTTTCCAACTTCCAATCAACAACGGGTAAATCTATAGGACATACACGCACACATACTTCACAAGCAATGCATTTATCAAATTCAAAGTGTATTCGGCCTCGGAAACGTTCCGATGTGATCAATTTTTCGTAGGGGTATTGAATAGTTACAGGTAAACGATTTGCGTGGGACAGGGTAATCATGAAACCTTGGCCGATGTATCTGGCGGCTCGTATTGTTTGTTGACCATAATTTATGAATTCAGTTATCATAGGGAGCATATGTTGAATATCTATAAAAAAGATTTTATGCTTGTTTCTTTCTCTTGTTTGAGACAAGTCGTGAATCTAGGATATTGTGGTCTTTTACAGTGAAAGAAGTTGGGACGAGGTTGTCAATAATAGATTACCTAGAGAAATCGGTAAAAGAAATTTCCACCCAAGATTTAATAGTTGGTCCATTCTCAGCCTCGGTAAAGTCCATCTTGTTGCAATAGGAATGAACAAAAACAAATAAGTTTTGGCTAATGTGATAAAGATACCAATTAGTGTTCCAAAGACTTTACCCCCTTTATTTATGCCAAATAGCTCAGGAACAAATATGTACGGAATAGAAAGATTCCAACCTCCCAAGTAAAGAACTGTTACAAATAATGAAGAAACTAGTAGATTCAGATATGAAGCAATGTAAAATAAACCAAATTTGATACCTGAATATTCGGTTTGATACCCTGCTACTAATTCTTCTTCTGCTTCTGGTAAATCAAAAGGTAATCTTTCACACTCGGCGAGAGAAGAAATTAGAAAAACGATAAACCCGATGGGTTGACGCCACAAATTCCACCCCCAAAAACCATATTTTGACTGCGCTTCCACTATATCAACTGTACTTGAACTGTTAGATAATCATAGTCGATGATAACATCACTGTGCCCATCGCTATTCCAGAACCGTACGTGAGATTTTCACCTCATACGGCTCCTCAGAGGTCACAAATAAACCTAAGGGCCCTTTCCTATTCTTTATCTTGATATGTTTGTCAGATAGAGTCAAAATCTATCCTAAGGTCCCAAATTAGACCAATGGAATTCTGTCTGCTATATTTAAAACTAATAAATAAGTGCTTCTGAATTTATCTCATCTTTTAAGAATTTTAATTTTTCTTTGTTGATTAATAACCTTATCATTAAATAAAAAAATGTGCTTTATAGCAATATCACATATACATTTCAACCTCGAATTTTCAATTACGAAAAAAATTAGAGAGTACATTAGTTCATGAATCATGACAAAAATTTTATCTCTCTAAATAGAAATCAAAATTGAATTATAGGAAAGAAAGAATAAAAACAAAAAAAGAAAAAAGGAAGAAAAAAAAAAGACATCCCTCCTTTTTGCTTTTGCAATTAGATTCTTTTCTTTCTATTTCGATTTTTTTATTTCATTCCTATTCTCCTTTCTCAGAAAAAGGGCCTTTAACCAAAGTAAAAGATTACTTCGTTCTTGATAGTTAGTTACTTACTCAGTGGATAGGAACATACTCTGGATCAGAATCATGGGGAGTACTTCTTGATCATTTCTACGAACGTAAAGCCCCAATTTGAATTCCTTTTATGTACAGAAATATCCTCTTGGATAACTTACATAATCTCAATTACTAATCCTTTGTGTATCTTGGTCTTCCTAACCATCCACTCATTTTTTGTTTCAAAAACCTCCCGTTGTGGAAATCCATCTATGGTAATAGACAGTAAAAACTCCATAGAGTTGGTCTTTTGAACCCGCTTCAAGCTATCATGACAATTCACGAATCTTGGGGTAAACAATCTCTCTTGCTTATATTTACTTTTTTCACCATTTGATTCTTGTACATAGGAAATGAGACTCAACTTTTTTACTGCAAATTTAGAAGCCGTTTTCTTTCACTCATATAACTATCTGGTTTAGTTCATCAACTCAAATGCTGAAGAAAAATAAAAATATATATAGTCAATCAAATCTTTTTATCCTTGTTTCTAGAAAGAAAAGAATTTTGATAAATTTTAGGTCTCACCGAATCACACGTAGAGATATTGATAACACACATAGAGCTAATGGTATTTCATAACTAATTGATTGAGCAGCTGCCCGTAGACCACCTAAAAAGGAATATTTATTATTTGATCCATACCCCGACATAAGAAGTCCAACGGGAGCAATACTTGAAATGGCAATCCAAAAAAAAACACCAATACTAAGATCGGCTAGAACAAGGTGATCACCAAAAGGAATTACTGAATAACTTAGAAAGATAGATATTACTGCTATGGATGGCCCAATACTGAATAAACGAGTATCTCCTGTAGATGGAATAAGGTTCTCTTTCAAAAGTAGTTTTGTCCCATCTGCTAGAGCTTGAAGAATTCCTAAAGGGCCGGCATATTCAGGCCCGATACGTTGTTGTATTCCTGCAGATATTTCTCTTTCTAACCAAACAATTACTAGTACACCTATTGTGATTCCTAATACAAGAGTCACAATAGGGACAAGCATCCATATGATCCCATAGACTTCTTTTAAGGATTCCAATTTGGAAAAAGAATTGATAGTCTCTATTTCTGTTGTATCAATTATCATTTCAACGATCAACTTCTCCCATAATGATATCTATGCTACCTAGTATTGTCATAATATCAGCCAATTTCATTCTTTTAACTAACTGAGGAAGAATTTGCAAATTGATAAAACCTGGTGGGCGAATTTTCCATCTCCAAGGAAAAACGCTCTGGTCTCCTATCAGAAAAATCCCCAATTCTCCTTTTGGGGCTTCAACTCTCACATAAAGTTCTTGTTTCGACAATTCAAAAGTTGGAGAAGGCTTTTTACTAATAAACCGATATTCAAAATCATTCCATTCAGGATCTTTTAATCTGTCAAAACGTCGCATTTCTAAATTTTCGTAAGGCCCTCCTGGAATTCCTTCCAGAGCCTGTTGAATAATCTTTATGGATTCTGTCATTTCACCGATTCGTACTAAATAACGAGCTAATGAATCCCCTTCTCGTTGCCATTGAACCTGCCAATCAAATTCGTCGTAAGACTCATAATGATCAACTTTACGAAGATCCCATTCTATTCCGGAAGCTCGTAGCATTGGTCCCGATAAACCCCAATTTACTGCCTCGTCTCTCCCAATAATGCCTACGCCTTCAACTCGTTCTAAAAAAATAGGATTCCGGGTAATAAGTTTTTGATACTCAGCAACCCCTGTTAAAAAATAATCGCAAAAATCCAAACATTTATCTATCCAGCCATAGGGTAGATCGGCAGCCACTCCTCCAATACGAAAATAATTATGCATCATTCGCATACCGGTGGCAGCTTCGAATAGGTCATATATCAATTCTCTTTCTCGAAAAATATAGAAGAAAGGGGTCTGTGCACCAATATCCGCCATAAAAGGACCGAGCCATAACAAATGAGAAGCTATCCGACTCAACTCCAACATAATGACTCTGATATAGCTAGCCCTTTTAGGTACTTGAATATTGCCTAATTGTTCGGGTCCATTTATGGTTATTGCTTCTGTGAACATAGTAGCTAAATAATCCCAACGTGTTACATAAGGCAAATATTGTATAATTGTTCGGTTTTCCGCAATTTTCTCCATCCCTCTATGTAAATAACCCAATATTGGTTCGCAGTCGACAACATCTTCACCATCTAGAGTAACGATGAGTCGAAGAACACCGTGCATTGATGGGTGCTGAGGCCCCATATTGACTATCATGAGGTCTTTTCTTGTAGTTGGTGCAGTCATAAGTTTTTTAACGATTCATTCTTCCATGAATTACTGAAAGTGAAAAGAAGTTCATCAAAATTTAATCGAAACATATAAGTGAAAATGAAATAACTCTTCAAATTAATCAAATTAACGAGTTTTTGTCTCTCGAATGTCCAACTGATTAATTAATTCTTTATAACGTACTCTATTTTTTTTTGCCAAATAAGCTAGCAGTCGTTGACGTTTTCCCAAAATTTTCTTCAAACCTCTCTGAGATAAATAGTCTTTTTTGTGCAATTCTAAATGTGAAGTAAGTCTCCGTATCTTATTGGTGAAATTGAATACTTGAAATTCAACAGATCCTTTCTTTTCTTTTTGAAAAATAACTGAAATGACAGAATTTTTTACCATAAATGAATTTCCCCTTTCTTTATTTTACAGATATGGATTTTTTAGAATTTTATTGATCAGTAATAATAATGCCAGTAATTTGAACGTGGTATATAGACTTAATTTCTTTATGAACCTCTAATTTTAGCAATTCCAATAAATTAATCAAATTTCAAATTTGATTCAGATAGGAATCCAAAAAGGTGGTAGGTACGTTTTTTTCAGTCACAAAAGCGAATAATTGAAACCTAAAATCCTAAAATGAAGAAGATTCTGTTGATTCATTTCTAGATCTAATCAATACCTTATTTTATTGATTTAGTATTGTCTACTCGAATTAGATTCGAATGAGATGTAAAACAAGGCATGTTTGCATTTGTTTGCTTTCAGATACTCTATACGAGACAGGGTATATAGTACTATCAATTAATTTTCAATCGTGGATACATATGTATCCTTAAGATACTGAAACGGCTACCATTATTGGTATCAAACCAATAACGATTCATACAAGCTAAATCTTCTAATCGATAATTAGGCCAAAGAAAGAACTTAAATTTAATTAATTTCTTTTTATCTTTATAAAGGGGTTTCCGTTCACCCAAAAATTGACTCCAGTTTTTTACATTGGTTTCGTTGCAAAATACTGAATTTCTATCGACGACATTCCAATTCAAAGAATTAAAAAAACTTCGAATTCTCAATTCTCTACGACGTCTAGACCATAAAATATTTTCAGGAACAAGCAAATCAAAATGAGTTTTTTCTGTATTTATTCTTTGAGTTTGAGGTTGCAGAATGAATTCGTCAAAATTCTTTTTATCAACATATCTTTGTTCTCGGTATCTTTGATTAGTTTGGTGTTTACTTTTATGAACCAATGAAATACCTATGGTTTGATACATAATAAATTGTCCATTATGTTTTACAGACAACCGAATAGGTTCGATAATCAATACCCCCTTCTTCATCAAGTCTGTAAGAGGTAAATTTGCCTGAATCAGCATTATATCCAAACTCATTTCTCTCCTTTGAATTGACGATATAGTAATTTTGGTTGGATTTATCAGTCGAAGCAGGAGACAATATACCTTGATATTTTCGAGCATTCTTTTATTCAAAGCATCGTTCCATCTCAATTGAAAAAGCAAATAACGTTTCAAGAACAAATCTAGTTCTGCTTCCGTGTTGCTTTTGTATTGTTTTTTATTTTGACCCTTTTTTGTGTCTGATTCCACGTAATCTTTTTCAAGATCGGTTTGATGTTTTGAAAAAACAGGGCTCAGATTTCCTTTGTTTTCTATATCTGATCCACGCTCTCTTTGACTTGGGGGTTCTTTTGTTTCTTGACTTCGATTCTTTATTTTTTTATTTGATGGTAGAAAAAAGTTTTGTTTTTGGTTTTTATTTTGAATAACATTTTCATTTGTATTCAAATTAAAAAGAAGGAATTTGCTTGGTATAATCCACGGTTTTATTTTATAGACATTATAAAGTAGTACAAATTCTGGGAAGAACCAAAATTCCAGATTCAATATGGGACGATTAAATATTTTTTCATTCATTCCCATCCAATCAAAAAAGACTTTTTTCGAATTTTTTTGAGTTTTTTCTGGATTTTGATGAGTTGTAAGATAAAAAACCCCTTTTTTCTCAATTTTATCAATTATTTGATAATTATTAATACCAATTTTAGTATTTGGATTACTGTTGGTATCGATCTTAACCCAGGCTTCAATATCTCCTTTTTGTCTAAGAGAAAAATGGATAATTTTCCAATCAAAATATTTTCTATCGAGATTTCTTTCTATATCTAGAATATTGACCTTTCTTAGATAATTATTGATATGAAGATTGCCGGGCATATCAACAAAGTTGTGTTTGGACGTGTTAGAATTATACGAAATTTCTAAGTTCTTCTTTACTTGAAAGGGTAATCTAGAAAAAAATGAGTCACTTTTATTTTCATAATTAATTGATTTATATGCTAAAAGACCATATCTATAACATTTTTTAAAATTATCTTTTTGGTTTGATAATGAATAGAGTTCCGAATCATTTTCTTTTTTGTAATGAATTAATTGGTCTTTTTCATATGAATTCCATTTGTTTAAGTTTCTATTTTTATTTTTAGCCATACAACTTTGATTAACCTTAGTTCGCCATTTTTTTGGCATTAATCTAGACCATCTAATCTGAGATAAATCGTATTGATAATGCCATCTTAACCAGTTTTTCCATTGATTGATTCTATAACTCTGAAGTTTCTTATGTTTTAATTCCGAATGAAATATTCCTAGTGTTTTAAAATAGTCCTTTATTTTAGTCTTAAGGAAGCAAGACGTTGTGTTATATTGAAGAACAGATCTAAATTTAGACAAATTAATAACTTGGGTTTGTGATAATTTGTAAAATACATATGCTTGTGACAAGTAGGATAAATCACAAAAAATATGTGAATTTTTCTTACTAATATTATAAAGTGACTTTTTTATAGTCGAAATAAAGATAAAGTGAATTTTTTTTTTATTAGTAATTTTTTCTTGATTTATTTCATTATTGGAGATGAATTTCTCAATCAATTTGTTTGTTGATTCAAGAAAGAGTTGTGTAGTAATTCTAGGAATATTAATGATAGATAAAAATAGATCGATGTATAATCTTTGAATGAATAATTTGAGAAAATAATGGAATTTCCATATTACTCGAGTATTTCTTCTTTGTAATATTTGGAAAAATTTTTTTGGCGATTCGAGTTTTT